GTTATAGCAAAAAAAGTGCCACTGGGTTAATCCAGCCTATTCTTGAAATAAACAACTCACACACACTCCCTTTCCAAAAAAGATCAATACACCAAGCACTACACTTAGATTTATTGGATTTGTTGCTAAAATATCGGTATTAAATCCGAAACTCCCGGCGGATGTCCAGTGATCCAAGGAAACGAAAGAATCGGTTACATTTTTCATAAAATCTCCTCTTCTAGTTCTCGATAGATTAAAAAAAAAAAAAAGAACTCCGTCCTTTTTTTATATTGTATCACTTCTTCTATTTATTTTATTTATATTGTATATTCTATCTATATAGAATATTTTATATTTTTTTATTAATTTTAGAATTGAATTCAATTTCAAATTAATAAAAATTTCAATTATTAAATTCCATTTACCTATTTCTCATTTGTAAACAGAATAAAAAATCTATTTTATTTACAAATAAATGTCTTTTTCAAAATAGGAAATTCTCAACAATAATGATACTTATTAGAATTAAGCTAGAATTTGGAATCAAGTTTCATGTCAATTTCAAAAAACTTCCTTTTTACAACACTCCTTAAAAAAAGTTTCTATTGAACTGATAATTAAGAAAGGGAAGGAAGAAAGCGAGTCGATGTGCTAATTCGCCATCCTCAAATTAGTCCTTCCCTTGGATTATTGTACTAATGAATAATTGTAGGAGTAAAATCGTGCTAGAATTCGAAAAAGCAAGGAGCAAGTACCAGAACATAAACTAAGAAAAAAAAACAAAATAATTTGCAGATTTATAGGATTAAACAAAAGGATTTGCAAATAAAAGCGCTAATGCTACAACCAATCCATAAATTGTTAAAGCTTCCATAAAAGCCAGACTAAGCAATAAAGTACCTCGGATTTTTCCTTCTGCCTCAGGTTGTCTCGCGATACCTTCGACAGCTTGACCCGCAGCTGTACCTTGACCAACACCAGGTCCAATAGAAGCAAGCCCAACGGCCAACCCAGCAGCAATAACGGAAGCGGCAGAAATCAGTGGATTCATGATAAGTTCCTCACACCAAAATAAAGAAATAGTTAATGATACAATCATACAATAACTTATGACGTAATTGACTTAATTATTCCATCGCTAACATTCATCCAGCCAAAATAACTAATAACTCAACTTGAAGTAATAATACTGAACCAGCAGAACTTATTTGATATGATATTAGTTCATGGATTTTTGTAAATCCATAGACTTTTTTCTTTCATTTCTTTTTTTTTTTCTTTATTTAATCTTTTTCTTTTTATTCATGCAATTTTGTTTATTCAAATTCAATTTTGGTTAATCGTTGAATTGATTGGAATTAACTAAAATGGAGAATCATTCTAAAAAACATCCTAAAATTTTTTTTAATCACACGTCCTAAATTGATACCAATGGAACTAAGTAAAATTGTAGGAAAAAAAAAATATCTTTTAGATCTCTTTCCTTTTTTATTACAATTCCTTAGTTTTTGCTAGCCCTCGAGATCCTATATACTGTAGTTGTATATTTATGTTTCTTAAGTGAATTATATATACATTATCTTGAGCGAACCTAAAAAAAAGACTATTGCAAAAACTAGTCAATGATGACCTTCCATAGATTCACCTATATAAGCAGCAGCTAACGTTGCAAAAATAAGAGCTTGAATGCCGCTTGTAAATAATCCAAGGAACATGACAGGTATCGGAACTACTAAAGGTACTAAAGAAACAAGAACAACTACTACTAATTCATCGGCTAATATATTTCCAAAAAGTCGAAAACTAAGTGATAAGGGTTTTGTGAAATCTTCTAAGATATTAATGGGTAAAAGAATTGGAGTTGGTTGTATGTATTTACTGAAATATCCTAATCCTTTTTTGCTAAGACCCGCATAGAAATACGCTACTGACGTAAGTAAAGCTAAAGCAACGGTCGTATTTATATCATTCGTTGGTGCGGCTAACTCCCCTTGAGGTAACTGTATAATTTTCCAGGGTAAAAGAGCACCTGACCAGTTCGAAACAAAAATAAATAAAAACATAGTTCCTATAAAGGGAACCCATGGACCATATTCTTCTCCAATCTGAGTTTTGCTCACGTCTCGAATGAATTCAAGGACATATTCGAAGAAATTTTGTCCGTCAGTTGGAATGGTTTGTGGATTCCGAACCGCCAGAACGGCGGAACCTAATAAGATAGCAATTACAACCCACGAAGTAATAAGTACTTGGGCATGGACTTGGAAACCTCCTATTTGCCAATAGAAATGTTGGCCTACTTCTACACTAGATATCTCATATAACTCTTTTAGTGTGTTGATGGAACATGATAGAACATTCATATTGCCCTCTGACAGAAATAAGAATTTTAAATTATTTTGATTCAACATCTCTTTTTTTCGACTTGCCTACTTCCTGCTTGAATTGTCTTTTTTTTTTTGGATACCAACTAAACAAATCACATAATAAACACAGTTTTTTTATCCCCCCCTTTTTTTCTATGATTCAGGAGTAGTAACCGATTCCGTAAATCTAAATACAGGGAGCCCTCCCCAAAAAATTTATTTATTTATCTTATTATTAATCAATAATTTTGTATATAGCTAGAGCGACCCTCACAAATAGCGAATACTAATTTGTTAAGAATTAATCGAATTGAAGCTATAGCGTCATCATTTGCTGGAATCGAAATATCTGCGAGATCAGGATCACAATTTGTATCAATTAAAGAAATTGTTGGAATTCCCAAAGTGATACATTCGCGAAGAGCCGTATATTCTTCTTGCTGATCGACAATGATTACAATATCAGGAAGCCCCGTCATATATTTAATCCCGCCTAAATATGTTTGCAGGCGGGATAATTGTCTCTTTAACACAGCTGCATCCCTTTTCGGAAGACGGTTGAGTCTCCCTGTCTTTTGTTCTGTTCTCAAGTCCCTAAACTTATGAAGTCTTGTTTCTGTAGTGGACCAATTTGTTAACATACCGCCGAGCCATTTTTTATTAACATAATGAGACCGAGCCCTTATTGCAGCCCGCGCCACTGAATCGGCTGCTTTATTTTTGGTCCCAACAATTAAGAATTGTTTTCCCCGACTTGCTGCATCAAAGACTAAATCACAAGCTTCTGATAAAAAACGAGCAGTTCTAGTCAGATTTGTAATATGAATATCTTTACGCTTTGCAGAAATAAAAGGCGCCATTCTAGGATTCCATTTCCTAGTACCATGCCCAAAATGAACTCCTGCTTTCATCATCTCTTCCAAATTGATGTTCCAATATCTTTTTGCCATTTCTTCTCACACTTTCTCTTGATTAAAAAAAAAGACGAGGTCCCTTAAACGAAAAAAAAAATTGTTCCGATGGAACCTTCTCTTCTACCAAAGGTTGGTCGTTTATACACGAGCCAAGCCATTACTTTCTATTCGTTATTATCTTTATTAATCTTAATAAATTAAATGACTACAGCAAACAACAAATAATTAAGTTAAAAAAAGAAATCTGCTATTAGCAATCATTAAATCCTATCAAAGATCATTCGGATATATTATATAAATGCTTTAAAATGGAAGAGTCAAATAATTTCCTGTGGTGGAAGAAAATATCTCTCATATACCCTTCGAATAAAGAGAAATTCTTTGTTTGTTTTTCCAAACGAATGTTGGTATGTTGCCGTGAACAATGCACTAATCCTTTGAATCCGGTCCCAGCGGGGATCACTCCCCCTAGAACAATGTTTTCTTTTAGGCCTTTCAACCAATCGATACGACCCCGGAGAGCCGCTTTTGCCAAAACTCGAGCAGTTTCTTGAAAACTTGCTTCAGATATAAAACTTTGAGTATTCAGAGATGCTCTTGTTATTCCTAATAAGATGGCTCGATAACAGATCGCTTCTTCTAAAGCACGCCCTGTTCGTTCTGCTCGTAACAATCCAATCAGTTCTCCAGGTAAAAAAACATTAGACATTCCCTCTTCTGAAACTAAGACTTTTGATGTTATTTGACGTACAATAATTTCGATATGCCTATTATGGATCTGCACCCCCTGGGATCGATAAACCTTTTGAATCTTATTAACCAAAGAGATACGGCTTTGCACTATAGTTAGCTCAGCACCAATCAAAAATCCCCAAGGAATTCCAAGAATTCTTGTTATACACTTGTTCCAACCCTCAATCCTCTTTTCTAAGTTTATCGATATTGAATCAATCGAACGCACTTCTAATACTTGTTCCACTTTTGGAAGACCTTGTGTTATATCACCAGATCTCGATTTTTCATATATAAATGTAACTAACGTATCTCCTTCGTAAAGAATTTCTCCGTAATGCCCATGAACCGTTGCTCCCGGAGTAGCCAAATAGGGCTTAGCTGATCTTATTACTACAGAATCAACTTGAACAATTAAAACTTGACCCGATTTGAGGTGTGGTCCTTTTTTGGTTATCCATACATTTTCACAAATAAATTGTCCAAGACTAATTATTGTGGACGTTTCTTCACAATACTTATGATGGTTATTTTGATGGAGAAAATACCAATTCAAATTGAATGGATTCAAAACAAGGTTACTGTATGAATCGGGATTATAAATTCTCCCGTTTTCATCCATTAAATAATATTTAATTACTTCAAAAATATGTTTTATATTGTCAAGTTGCAAAGAGAAATATTTAGTTAACGAGATCTTATTATGAGTTAGTAAAGGGTAAAATGAATAAAATTGCGAAATTTGAATGGGTATTCCTACTGGTCCTAAGGAATTTTTAATTCGAATTGGAATTAGAGGATTTTTTTTAATTGATTGTTTTATTCCATTGTGATATTTTACATGATTGAATGGACCCATTCTAAAACAATTAGATGATGATAAAATTAGCAAAGATTGGGATTCCTTATTTCTATTCAACAACGCACGAATAGTTCCGTAATTTGAGCTAAGTGATTGTTGAATCCTGTCCTTGGCATAAATGGAATAAAACGGATTGATGCGATC